TACATTAATTATATTCATAAAATTTTTTATAAAATAATAAAAATCTCAAAATATTTAATTCTATTTTTTTCTTATTTCTTATTAATATTAATTTAATAAAAAAATAAAGTAAAAGCGGGTAGCGGGAATCGAACCCGCATCGTTAGCTTGGAAGGCTAGGGGTTATAGTCGACGTTGATTCATCATTTTTAACGTCTCTAATTCAAAACTGAACGTGAAACTTTGGTTTCATTCGGCTCCTTTATGGAAGATGTATAAATTCCTATATTAAGACATGAACGAAAAAAAAAAAATTCCACCCATAACATCTATGTCAGCTTTTCTGTCTGAATGTATTCAGAACAACCCGCTTTCTAGACGATCCCTATAGAAAAGAGGGGGATTATATTATAACAACCTTTCTAGTTACTTCGTTCTCTATTTCTATGTGAGAGAATCCTTAGGAAAAGCATTTTGTTTCTACCGAGCTAAAACAATTTGTCGATGTCTCTAGTAAACCAAAGTCATTGTTTAATAGCCATTTTGCTTCAATTTCCGTAATACAAATTCCAAATTAAAGATTTAGTTACGATTAGAAAGCCACTTTCTATCTTTATCCATGGATCCTTTACTCATACTTATTCAATTAGAAGTATTGATCTAATTAAAAAAAAAAATTATGTTTCGTAATCTCATAATCCAATTTTTCAATTTTTAATTGATTCTTGGATACAAATCACGAGAATGTATATTCTTCCTCGAATTTTTCATTGAGAGGTAAAGGATTAAATCCTTTTAAGAAATAAAGTTTTTGGTCGGAATGAAATATTAATCAAACCGAAAGACCCCTTAACTATATAAAGGGTTATAGAACGAATCACACTTTTACCACTAAACTATACCCGCTACAATCCGATTATTGTATATAAATGAACCTTTTGTCGAACAAGAAAATGGGTCGTAATAAAAAGTTAAAAGAGTAAAAAGAAAGGATAGGATCATAAAATAATCATGAAAATTAGAGCGTTTACGTGTTGTATCAGAGAACCCAATGAGATTCGGAAAAGAGAATTCATTAAATTTCAATAACTAAAACTAAATAACAAGTGTTTTTTTGCCGGAGGTTTTTGACCTAGACGTCTCGACAAAACTACTTAAGCCATAACATACATGAAAATGTATTGTGCAAGAATCCACAGCTCCCTTTTTGTTATTTATTTACTTTAACTAAAATAAATTTACTTTAACTAAAATAAAAGGAATAAAGAAAATAAAGAATAAATATAAAAAATTAAGATAAGAAACGACACTTTGATTCGATATCATTTGATTCTATATCATAGAAATCAAAAGAGTTTTTATTTTTCCAATCGTAATAACAAGCAAGTATTTTAGTTTTCAAATAAAAAAAAATTATTTATGATTCGTTGGAACAATAAATGGCGGGCCCGGCCTGGTCAGTACTTAGCCGGGCCGTGGAACTAAAAAGCACTCTCGGATGAAAAAAAATATTATATATTATGAAGGGCTCTTTCAATCCTTATTTTTTATAATGTAACATAGTATTATCCTTTTTCAATTGGGAGGAGAGATGGCTGAGTGGACTAAAGCGTCGGATTGCTAATCCGTTGTACGAGTTTTTCGTACCGAGGGTTCGAATCCCTCTCTTTCCGTTTTTGTTGATGACTTGGTATTTTCTTTCGAATTTTTCGCGAGCTCTTTTTTTTTTTTATAGTTAAAAATGTGTAATAGATAAAATCCTACTAAGAACATTTAAAAATCAAGCAAGGAAAACAAAAACCTTATCTTTTATTCTTCACGTCCAGGATTACGTCCTGGATCATTAGACAGGAATCCGAAAATAAAGAGAGAAACAAAGAATATCACTACCGTGTAAACAAATAGTTTGAGAGTAAGCATTACATAATCTCCAAGATTTTTTTTAGTAAAAAAGAGAATAGATTCTCCGTTTTTATACCGCATACCCTACTATTTTGATTTTTTATTTTGACACCAAGAAATAAAGTGGGGTGATCCAGATTTTTCGCGGTTGTACAAGAATTTCAATATTTGAATTGAGGGTGTAAGACTTATCTGATCTTATCAATTCTTTTCTTTGAATTTTTTTTTTTTCAATAAATCATGAATTTGTCTAGACATTATTAAATTAAAGATATCATCGAAAACTTACAGCAGCTTGCCAAACAAAGGCTAAGAGAAAAAAAAACAGGGGTATTACTGGCATAACATCTACGATTGGATTTAAAAAAGCGTAGGCCTCGGGCAATTTGGCGACGAAAAAACTACTTGAATAAAGAGCAGAATTAAGACAGATACAGATCAAACTAAATATATTAAGCATAACAAACATTTTGTTCTTGAGGATAATTGTATTTTATTTATTTTGATTGAGTTATTAATAAATTGAGTTTTTTTTTATTTTATTATTATAAATATGTTATTATTCATAGAAAAGAAAAATGAATAAAAAGAAAATAAGATAGACCAAAAAACTTTCTTTGATTTGAACTCACCCAATCAAAAATCCTTCAATTCTCAAATCAAAAGAGAATAGAATAAACCATACTTTCATACAATATCTTAATTGAATTATATGTAATGATCAATAAATTCCGTTTAATTCTACGTCTACATGTATAAAAATTCTAGTAATCTATTTTATAGATAATAGATATTTAGACTTGAGTTGACGAACAACCAGTACCAATATTAGTGTTTATTAGTGTCGACTAGAAATGGGGCGTGGCCAAGTGGTAAGGCAACGGGTTTTGGTCCCGCTATTCGGAGGTTCGAATCCTTCCGTCCCAGAACATACCTGACCCACGATCATTTTATTAATCTATAATTTTATTAATCTATAATAAAAAAGAAAATATATATCTATATCATAATCTATATCATAATAAAATATATCAAAATAAAGATTGTCTTTTCGACCAGTCTTCCGTTTAAGAGTATAATATTGTTATAGAATGTGATTCTTATTTCTTTTTTTTTTTTTTATTAATCATATCTTTTTCACAAATTTAATCGAGTTCAAATAACACGCATATGAAACGAAATTTTGATTTGTTAAATATTGCTGATTTTACAATATGAAATATGAAAAAATAACAACCTAAACCTAAATCTTCAATCTTTCCTTACATTAGTCTTTTTTTTTTATTAATCATTGATGGTTTAATCCAATATGGATTTATCTTTCTCTTAATGATGATAAAAAGCGAATGGTACTTACTGTAAAACCTTATGCAAATAATGATATAGGGTAGGAAACTATTCAATCAATTAAATCTTTTTAATGATTTCTTATGAGTTCTTGGTACTCTAAGAAGTGTGAAATTGTTGAATTTATCCTATCACGTTACTTGAAGATAGATATTCAAAATAACTTGTTTATTCGTGTTTATTTATTCATGTTATGTTAGTTATAATTAAAAAAAAATTATAAACAATGGGGTTAAATTGATTGAATTCTTGTTGAGACTTCGTCATACATTATCCATTCTTCATATAGAAGAAAAAAGTATAGATTATTATGTACCGACCGAACCGATGATTATTCACGATTCCATAATTGAATCAATTACATACTGGTTCCAAACTGAAGGAATGTTATGGTAAAACTTCGTTTAAAACGATGTGGCAGAAAGCAACGTGCGACTTGAAGGACATGATCAGCTGTGGATTCTTACATCCACCACTTTTTTATATTATATAGGAACGAAAGTGCTCTTGGCTCGACATTATTTGTTCTGTTCCACTGGAACTCTCATTTTTGAGAGTGTTGCCATGTAAATAGTACACGATGGAGCTCGAGTAGAACGTATTGATTAATTTCTCAAGGGCAAGAATCTAAGGTTAGTATCGATCAATAAATTGGAACAACTTCGTAAGTATATTTTAGATATATAAATCTAAAGGATCCAATTCGATAAAATTTAAAAGTTAATTTTGTTGGAATTGGTAAAACTCTTTTGATCAAATCAAAAGTAAAGTGTATTACGTAGGAATCAACCATTCATACGATTCTTTGATAGAAAGAAATCACAAAAAATGGTATGTTGCTGCCGTTTTGAAACGATTTAAAGATCACCGAAGTAATGTCTAAACCCAATGATTCAAGGCAAAGATAAAGATCCTGGAACAAGGAAATACCGTTTTCAATTGTCTCAACAACCAGATCATATTTAAGAATCAAAATAGATTCTAAAGGAGACAGACAAAAAGGGTTAGAGACCACTCAATAAATTTAATACCTAAAAGGTTTCTTTTGAGTTATTTGAGAGTTATTCAACTTGAGTTATGAGGATACAAATAATTTTTTTTTTGGGGGGGGGGGGAAGACTAAGAAAAAGTATTTAAACTAAAATCAATAATATAATGAATTTGATGATTTTATGGATCTATTTGATATTATGATTCTATACATAGACATAATTTAGAATTTTCTCGAGCCGTACGAGGATAAAACTTCTTATACGTTTCTAGGGGGGGGGGAGTATTGTTCATCTATCCCAATGAGCCATTTATCGAATCGTTGCAATTGATGTTCGATCCCGACGAGAGGGAAGAGATCTTCGTAAAGTGGGTTTTTATGACCCGATAAAGAATCAAATCTATTTAAATGTTCCTGCTATTCTATATTTCCTTGAAAAAGGTGCTCAACCTACAGGAACTGTTCATGATATTTCAAAAAGGGCGGGGGTTTTTACGGAACTTCGCCCTAATCAACAAATAAAATTCAATTAATGAAAATAAAAAAATGTGGATGATTTGTATATAGCCTTGTATAACCTTTTTGTTTCTTTGCTATTTCCTCTTTTGTTCTATTTATCTCATACTCAATTTATTATTGTTACTATAAAAGAGTGTCTTTTAGAACGACAAAAATCGATTTATATTTTATTGATATAAATTTTATTGATATATATAAAATAGATAGAAAAAGATTAAGTGAATAAATAAATGAAGTAATCGGGTCTATAAATATAAAATTT